AGACCATTCCAATGCTCCCTTCCGCCATGCATAAACTAAACCAACAATTAAGATAAGCACGAAAATTAAAGCTTCTATAAATACAGATACGCCCAATACATCGAAACTCATTGCCCATGGATAAAGAAAAACCGTTTCAACATCAAAAACAACAAAAACTAGAGCAAACATATAATAACGGATTCTAAATTGTAACCAAGCGTTGCCCATTGGTTCTATACCCGATTCATAACTAGAAAGTTTCTCCGGCCCTTTTCTAATCGGGGCTAAAATCCCAGAAATTAAAAATGCCAAAATAGGAATAAGACTTGATATTATTAGAAATGCCCAAAAAATATCATATTCGTAAAGCAAAAACATAGACGCACTCCTATGAACGTGGAAAATATACCGGATTGGTTGATTCGAATTGAAGTTGTAAAGTCATCGATAACTAGTTAGTCAAAACAAGAATTCATTTTGACCAAACCATCTAGTTTCCTTTGATTATTGCAGGGCATATCTCATTTCAAGATTTATCGACTGACTTGATCGGGATCCTATTTCCAGTCTACTTAATTCTATTATTTTATTAAGTTTTTTAGTTCAATTTTATTTAATTGCTTTAGTAATTGCTTTAGTTAGTATAACCCTAGATGTTACACTTAGACAAATTTTCTTGTTTTCACCTAGAATTCTTCCTAAAGAAAGCAACATAGAATTCTTATTTTGTGTTTAAGGTGTTTAAGAATTTCGAATTTATTATTTTTTTGATTATTTGTATTTGAATTTTCTTTATAAAAATGCGAGTTCGAAATTTGGATTTTTTAGGAATAGAGTCGGGAGTTTTTTTTTCTTAGTAATTTAGAATAGAACAAGTATTCAAATGTAAGAGAATGGGTAGGTATTTCCATCTCAGGATTTCGAATATCTTAATCTTAGTGTTGGTATATTCCGTTTATTAGATCTGGATGGGGTTTTCTCTTGATTGAATACAGAAAAAGAACCCCTTTTTGTTTTGGTGTGCTTCGCCGGGTCTTGGTCAGGTATACCAAAGAAAAGGAGTATCATTGGCTTAACTCCTTGATTGTGGGCAGGAAAATTCATATGTAATTTCCCTCCGACGATTAAGGACGAAGGGTTGGTTTGTTTGGAAAAAGATCGACTCGATCCCTTGAAATACGTTTTTCGGTTTTCTGTTCTGCTTTAAACAATTCCCGTGAGTGAGTTTCTAGGACAAATTTAGTTTCGTTTCGATGAACCAACCGGTCAGTTACAAGTTACAAGCAACAAACAAGAATGAAGAAATCAAAATTATACAATTTTTTCTTTCAAATGAAAATTTGAATTTTATTCATTTTTTTTTTAGGGCTCTAGGGCTATACGGACTCGAACCGTAGACCTTCTCGGTAAAACAGATCAAACTTATTATTATCAAAATGATCTGAACTGTTTCAAAGACCCAACATGCATTTTTTTTGCATTGGGCTCTTTCATTAACTGATAGAAATATCAGCCAATCCGCCATATTTTTTTTCTTGACAGAAAATAAGGAGATGGCTCCATGTGCTCTGATTCATTATTTGGGATTCTAATTCAGGAGCACTACCAAAGTGTTTCAAGGGTGAAGTTATTTTGACATAGGTCTGCCTTTGGCCTAGAATTTTAAGTTAAATGAAGTCTCTATCGTCCGGCTTAAAAAATCCAATATGAAACTTCATACACCTTCAAGTTCATAGGACGAAAAGATATTTTTTGAGGGCCTTATACTCATTATGCCTAGCATTAAATATACTGGTATTCACCTTATCAATATCTCAAGATGGAGCCCGTTTGGTACCTAACAAGGCACTCAAATAGGACCGAACCTCTCGTCAGGCTATTGTTCTCTTAAAGTTATTATGGAGTAAGACATCGATTTCTCAATAAGATCCATTTTTGAATTGTATGGCGGATTCCCCTGAAAAACATTGGCGCGCGTGTAAACGAGGTGCTCTACCAACTGAGCTATAGCCCTTAGTGCTTGTGATGCATATTTTATCATGTATATAATTTGTTGTCAAGATGAATATTCTATGATCCAACATCCTAAATTTTTGAGTGGTATTGGTTCGATTCTTATTGCTTATAAAGAATATGATATTATAATCCATCGATAGGATGGGTTCCATTTGGTTCTCTTTGGGATGATGAATGACCTACTTAACTCAGTGGTTAGAGTATTGCTTTCATACGGCGGGAGTCATTGGTTCAAATCCAATAGTAGGTAGAACTTATTAGATACCGGAGGCAATGGTATCTAATAAGTTTTTGCCCCACCCTTTAATCTATTCTATTTTTCTAGATTTTGTATTTTTATTTATTTCATTTTTGAATTGCGTTGTATCAAAATTGGATTCTGCTTGATTGGATTCACTTGACAGAATCCAATCAAATTCAATTATAGGCAGAACCTCTTTTGATTATTTGAACGCACCAACTAGTTATGAAATTGCATTGACAGCCTCGACTCTTGTCCTAG